AACAATTTCACTATATTTCTGGCCGGGAACAGGACCTATTACAAGAATATTTCTTTTATTGGGACGGTAACTCTGAAAGGATAGATTTACCGTCCTTTCTTTCACCTCGGGAGAAATACGATCGGGGGGGGCTAATTCAAATCCTTCGGGTAAAATAAGAACAGCTCCCACATTCAAAGCCCCCTTTTTCCCATTAGCAAGAACTTGTTTCAGTTGCATATCATAGGGGATTCGAACAACTGCTTCAAATACAGTATCAGGAAGTACAGTTTGCGGAACTTCAATATCCACGGGCTTATTAGCTAAATGGCAATTTGCACATACAATTCGTCCAGTTGCTTCACGCGGATTTTCATAACCCTGCTGCGCAAAAATGGGATATGCATTTGAAATAGATACCCGAGTTATTACATATATCATGATTGATACAGAAATGGATCGAGTCATCTGTTCCTTTACCCAAGAAAAAATATTTCTATTTTGCATGGTTCAATCATTGATCCCAGAATTTCTACAATAAATTAGAAAGGTAACTAATTAGTGTAGTTCCCTATCCACGAGTCTGCCATTGTACTGGAATAATTGTACTAGAATATGGGACGAATACCTTGAACAGGTATAAGTATAAATAAAGAATAAGTAAGATTGAAAATACTTTCTTTATTCTTTAAACACGAAGAAACATTCTTATTTGATTGATATCAAGAGACCAAATGAGTTCTTTATTCGTTGATTGAATGATAAATGACTACAAGCGAAGGAGATACACGATTTAAATAATGGAAGATCCAATATTTCACAATTGTATCTAGAATAACTGGAAAAGTGGAAACAAGACCGGATATAATTTTATCGTTATGAGCCAATCCAAAATCGTTGTAGACTGAACCAATCATAAGTTCCCAACCATGGGTTGAATGAAATCCGATCCATAAATCAGTAACTAAAAGAATTGAAAAAGCTTTTATTGTGTCACTCAAGTTATACAGGAATTCCTGAACCCAAGAATTAAGAATAACAAGTTCTTCATTACCCAGAATACAATAACCACTTAGAATAGCGAAACAGATTATATTTGTCGATAAATTAAAAATGATATGGAGATTATACTCATCGTGTGTTTTGACTAATTGTACCGTTTCCTTGTGTATTCCTATACGAAGCTTTTGTATCTGTGTTTCAGGGTATTCCTTTATCATTTCGTCCAAGAGGAATAGTTCTTCTAATTCTATAAATTTTTCTAGAATCCTTTTCTCTTGAATATCATTCAAGAAAGTTTCGGATTGCCGGGTATTCCACCAATTTATAACCCAAGGTTCCAGACTTTTATTAAATGAAAGAGAGACCCACCAGGGCAAAAATACTATGGATACAAAATATGGGAGGGAAGTCAATGATTTTTTTTTTTTTTTTTCATTTTTTATCTGTAAATTGTTAATGAATCCGCTGCATTCGTGGATTTTATCAGATATTTATCTGAACACAGATTCTATAACTAAGGTATCGTATCGAACTAATGAATTTATTCCCATTTTTGTGTCAAAATTTAGTCCTTGTATTTAGAAAATATTGAGATATCTCTATTGGGTAAATTCCAACTAATTTCATCTCCATTTGTTATTTGGTCCTATCGATGAATACTCGAAAATCCACTAGAAGTAACAAATATGATTTGGATTTCGAAACAAAAAATGCCTTCTCGGATAATTTTTTCGAAATGTTTCACCACCTAACCACAGTCCAGAAATAATGTAATCTATAAATTCGAAATATTGGGTCTAAAAAGATGAATTCTGTATTACAAAATAAATGTTCGAATATGTTTGATGAATGCATACTTAATTAGACTTTTTATTTTTATTAGTATAAATTATATAAAATTTTTTTTAGTATAAATTCTAAATTAGGGGCTCCCTGCGCATAAAAAAGGGGTTTTGGTATAGAAAAAATGTATTTTTATTAGAATTTAGTTGTTCCATATAAAATCTCCCACTTTTGTTTTATTCCATGTGGGTTTACCCGCTAACAGAAGGGAGAAATCAAATCTAATATGTTTTAATCAAATAAGTTTTTTGAAGAAACTTCAATTGTATTAAAAAGGGAATTAGCAAGTCCCCTCCCTCATACTGAGAAAACATTAAATTCTTCATTTCAAAATACTTCGATTGGTACACGCAAGAAATGGGCTAATTCGGCAACTTTTTGTTCAATTTCTCGTGGAGTAAGATTCTCATCAGTGCCAGTCAAGGGAACCGCCCCTTGGCCTCTTATTTTCATATAAAGGACACGACGAGGATAAAGACCCTCTTTAACCTCCATTCTAATGGATTGGATATCTCTCATAAGGAAACGAAGGAAAATGCGACGATTTATTCCAGGAAATCCCCAACGAAAAATACAAACAATTCCTTCTTTTCTATCAAATCGGTCATAACCACTACCTACATTCCATGCAATTGTACACCACAAATAGGAGCTAATAAATAGACCTGCGATCCCATAAAAAGACATTATGATCCCTTGCGGAAAAAAAAATATTTGCTGAGATGGAAATACGGATATAAGATTCCTACCGAGATAACTGGAAGTTCCAACCACTAAGAACCCTAATGAACCTAAAAAAAGGCTACAGGCCAAAAAAAAATTACTTGTTTTTCGAGACCCCGTTATAAGTTCTATCCAGATATGCTCTGATCGCCAGTTCATACTATACTTACTATATTAAGGTTGTATTCGATTGGAATTGAGAGAATAACCCAAATGAATTTGACTTTACTTTTCTTGACCCCCAAGTAACTCTCATCAACTAGCACTATTTTGACGGGAACTATTAGGAGTAATTAGTTAGATAAATTGACTTTATATTTCAAACTATTCGCCGATCCATTTTTAACCAGCTATACCCATATATAATCTGCATTTATGTAGATATCGTGTATCCGTATGCATATGAGTCTCTCATTTGTGTTCGGAAAGAGCCACATATCGTACCATATTAGACTAAATAAATATGTGTATTATGATCCAGTGTTGAAATAAATTGATAAGATTTGTTTGCTCTTATCGAATCTAGACAATCTTATTTTCTTGGACATGAAGAAATAAAGAAGCCATTGCAATTGCCGGAAATACTAGGCCCACTAAAGGCACAAAAATAGAGGGTAGATCTGTCATAGAATGGGTGCCCCAATTTAATATTTGTATTTTAAAGATATCTTATGATAAGTATATCTAATATAAATAATATTAAGTAGTTAATAAGTGCAAGGAATATAGACCTGAATTAAGTGTACCTAATTCATCGTTCTACATAAATATGTATGATAATTCACTTTAATATAAAAAACTTTCCTATTCTTCTTCTTCCATCCTTTTTTATTTTGATTCTTTCTATTTTTTTTTTTTTACTAAGGGTATTTAAGAGTTTATTATGAGTTCACGACTTTCACTAATCGAATCCAACAAAGCAAACGGTAACTCGATTCTATAATAAAAAATCAAAGTGAGGGTTCTTTCACTCCTTTCTATAATATATCATATTTGAATCTTATATCTTATAATTAATATTAAGATTCAAATATGATATATTATTAATAAGATAATAAGATATATTTATATTATTGTCTCTATTAAAATGAAATTAATACGTTAAGAAGGCCAAATAAAATTATTTTTTTATTAATGTCTTCCCTTCCCCCAATTCCTCGGAAGGAGAAACTTAACTCTTTTATCTTTGTTTATCCTAATTGATTTATAAAGGATTCATGATTAGTAATCAGGAATTAGGGATAAGATAAAAAATAGAATAATCGATCTGGAGGAAAAAATAATAATTATCCGAAACTTCCGGCTCTTACTACAAGTGGAACTTATGTCACCAAAGAAAACACCACTCTTCTTAACTTAAGTTTTTTTTTACGATGAACTAAATACTCGTTCGCTACAAATAAAATAATTGAATTGAATCGAGTGCTATACTTTAATATATTGAATTGTGATTCAGAGGAAAGAAACCGTGGAGCTGAAATAACTCACTCAGAACACCCCTTAAAGGATTACGTGGTACGATTGGGTCAAATAAGCCCTTATGGAATGAATACTCAGCCGCTTGTGAACCATCGGGTACTGTTTTATTCAATGTTTGTTCAATTATTCTTTTACCCGCAAATGCAATGTGGGCATTTGGTTCAGCAATAATGACATCTCCCAACATACCAAAACTGGCTGTTACTCCACCAGTTGTAGGAGATGTCAGGATTGATATATAGAATAACTTTTTATTTGATTGATAATCATATAAAGCAGAAGATATTTTAGCCATTTGCATCAAGCTCAAACTTCCTTCTTGCATGCGTGCTCCCCCAGAAGCACACACAATAATGACAGGTAAAGATCGATTAGTAGCATACTCGATCAAACGGGTGATTTTCTCGCCGACTACGGATCCCATACTACCTCCCATAAACTGAAAATCCATAACCCCAACTGCTATTGGAATACCATTTAGTTGACCTATGCCTGTTTGAACAGCTTCAGTTAAACCTGTTTTTCTTTGATAAAAATCAATACGATCTTTATAAGGTTCTTCCTCTGAATGAAATTCAATAGGGTCCATAGAGACCATCTCTTCATCCATAGGATCCCAAGTGCCCGAATCAATCAAAAGTGCGATTCTATCTGAACTACTCATTTTCAAATGATATCCACACTGTTCACAAATATTCATTTTTGACTTAAAAAATTTTTTATAATTTAATCCATAACAATTTTCGCATTGAACCCATAAATGTTTGTATCTTTGATTTATATCGAAATCATTAGACTCTTCTCTTATATTGAGATCGCTGCCATTATTACGAGTTTTTATACTCGAATTCCCACTTTCACTACTTTCAGTATAAATGAAACTATAATTATAATTATAACTGTTACTGTAATAATCGGTATTACCTGAAATAGAACTATTAATACTAACTTCAAAATGAAGATAATTATTAATG